TGTTCTCCGCTGAAAAACGAAGACTAAATCTTGAGTTTAGTGGAAAAAGCCCTTTATCGGATTTGAACCGATGACTTACGCCTTACCATGGCGTTACTCTACCGCTGAGTTAAAAGGGCCCGTTTTATTCAATTCATGAATTTTCCATTATGAGTCTAATGCATATATGTCTGTATATGCATATATGTCTGCATATATGTATATATGTCTGCATATATGTATATATGTACATATATGCATAGGGGTTCATACAAGAACCATCAAATAAAAAAATTCTATGGAATCATAACATAAAAGTAGGAAAGACTCTTCGGATCTAGTCATACCATTAGATTCTATTGACAATTCCAAAAAACTGTTCATAGTATGATAATACTATGATGATGATTATCATAGTATGATGACGGTCGGGTGGATATGCCCCTATCGTCTAGTGGTTCAGGACATCTCTCTTTCAAGGAGGCAGCGGGGATTCGACTTCCCCTGGGGGTAGGGAGGAAGTTGATCGTAGATTATCAATAAATCTAGAATTAATTCTTCCTGGGTCGATGCCCGAGCGGTTAATGGGGACGGACTGTAAATTCGTTGACGATATGTCTACGCTGGTTCAAATCCAGCTCGGCCCAATAATTCGTTGCTCCATGAATATGAAATAACCAATTTGTCCTCCAGAAACAGAAATGCCTGATCCGTAGAAATGAAGAGAAAGAGTCAATTTTTTCTCTATCCATGTTTTTCTCATTCGTTCTGATTTTTCTAACGATCTAGATTAATGATACTTAATTAAGATTAAGTATCATAAAAATAAAAATAGTTCTTTTTCTCATTGAAAAATTGATTATCCATTTTTTTGGCAATAAAATAACCACTCGTTACTAGTAATCCGTGTCGCTCTCACTATATTCCATATCCATGTGGATATTCAGTATATCATTCCTGTTTCTGTTACAACACAACGAATAGAATATTCTTATAAAACTAGTAAGAATATGTATGCCATACACCTTGCTGGGATTGTAGTTCAATCGGTCAGAGCACCGCCCTGTCAAGGCGGAAGCTGCGGGTTCGAGCCCCGTCAGTCCCGAACTAGGATCCGATGAATTGATAAATTCATCTCTCCCTTTTCTGTGAAAGGGGGGACGGGTAGCAAGATCTAATCCCCAGCGGGGATCCTTATTTCTTTTGTTTTTCGTTTCGCATTTATCATCAGACAAGTACGGGAATTTCAATTTCTTTCACTAATACCGATTGATAAGGGGAGACATATGTAAGTTGGTACAATCGGTGGCATTACTATATTCAGTATTTTAATAGATACCATACTCGTCTGACTTTCTTTTTCAATTGTTCAAGAACAATGAAATGGAATAGAGTTCCCCTATTTTTACCGGGAATACATACACAAATTGTATTCGTTTATTGTACGATACACAATGAACTTAACATAATTACCTCGACTTTGTTTGTGTATCCTCAATTACTAATTGGAAACAATCTATCTATTCTCATGCAAATTGCACACTGAATTTTTGATGTATGCGTTCTAGTCTCAATCCAAGAAAGAAGAAGAGATACTATACTAATAAAATAAAAGACCAAGCAACGCCCCTTTTTAGTAAATTTGTTGGAATATTAGATCTTTTCCACTTAGCACCCGTCCTTTTTTCCATCTCACTTCTACTGTTTGGATCTGTGTGACCCATAGAATACCGGTCATATAATATCTCATAATTGTATGTATAAGTATAAGGAAAGAGAGTTGTATAAGGAAGACAAAGACAGTAGGTTATGGAAAAGAAAAAAAAGTGGAAAAAAGAATGAAAAATTCAATGGAATTCCTGATCCAATAAAGAATCCCATTTCGGATTTAGTATGGATAAAATAAAAGATTTTCTTATGTTATACTATTCAATTCTCGACGATGAATCGATTTGATAGATCAGATATTGTTATTCATAATATTGATCCGATTCAGTATCATCAGAATTCAATTCATCCCATTGAATTGACAGGAGTAAAATTTCTTATCTCTATGGGATTAGATCCCGAGTTATTGCGAAGTAAAAAAAACAATGAGATTATGGAAGTCAATATTCTCGCATTTATTGCTACTGCACTGTTCATTCTAGTTCCTACTGCTTTTTTACTTATCATCTACGTAAAAACAGTCAGTCAAAATGATTAATTTAACTGAAACTTGGTTGGATTATTAGTTCTTATCAATGATTGAAGAAATAAAAGAAAGGGATTAAAACTCCAAGTTTTAAATGAAATGATTTGGCTGGAATCATAAGTATCTGAGATAGTGTGGTAGAAAGAACTATATTATATAGTTCTTTCTACCGCACTAGATAGTATTGTATATTTTTATCATATAAATTTATTATCATATAAATAGTATGATCATTAAATAGTATGATCATATAAATTTTATCATATAAAGTTGTATACAGATATGGTTTTATATAGATATAGATCAATTTACAATATGTACATGTATTAGATGTACATCTAATACATATACATCGAAATAGCAGTCTAATTCTATTTCTTTTTTTTTCGCTACATCTACTTGTATGGGTTTCGATCAATCCAAAATAATCCAAGGCCAACTCTTCTAATTCCTAGGCTTCTTATAACTTATAACTTAATATATAGATTTATATTAATAATTAGTTTTTTTTATATATATAATTAGATTTATATATAATATAAAATATATATTTATTTATATATTTATATATAATAAACTAAATATATATATATATAAACTAAATAAATATATATATAAGTATAAGTCCCGAGATCCATCGAAAAATCAATGGAGGAAAAATAGTATGGGTATGGGCATATATTAACTATATAAAATAAAAATAAAATAAAAATAAAAGAAAACGAAACCAAGGAATCTTTTTTTTTTTTTTTTAGTTTCGCAAAACGATCAATTAAACGATTGATACAATTCGATCACTCAATCGATTATTCAATTAGTAGTACCCCTAGAGTCCACTTCTTCCCCATACTACGAGTGAGAGGGAAAATGTAAAGACTACCATTAAAGCAGCCCAAGTGAGACTTACTATATCCATGTGAATTATGTCTCCTATCTCTATGAAGGAATTATTTCATTATTGATTATTGATCAATAATCATAGTGGAATCAATGGTGCAGAGTCAAAAGAAAATAGGATTCTGACTTAAGGCTATTGATGAACTAATCCAATGAATCTACTCGTAACAAGTTCCTATATTATCAAATTTCTGGTAGAATCGGGAAGCATTAAGCACAAATACGATACACACACCTTTTATTTGGAAATAGCAAAGGAATGCTCCTAATGGAACATGTAGAAATAGTAAGACCTATTGTTTGTTACCTTTCTTTCATAAGCAAAAGACGTCAAAATATACCATCAAGATAGATAACCATCTATCTGATACCTCTATTTTATTTGATCTAAGGCTTACGTCTTTCTTTCTGTGAAAGAATGGAATGGTAAGACACCACCACCATTATTACATACATTCTTTTTTTTGTAATCCCCTACACGGGCAAAGAATTTTTTTTTCAACTTTTCTTTTTACTCTATAAATAAGAGCTGCCCAACCATGTTGATTGAATGTTTGAGTACTCAAAGCCTCTCGTGAGTCTGGATACAAAGTATCTTCAGTCCTTTCCACAACTTCTAAATTGATTTCCCATCAGCCTATTCTATTCAATCTAATTCCAGACAGAGTCAGTAAACACTATTTTAGTATTTAGTATAGGTAGTGTAAGATAATTAGGAAGTCTTGATAGTCTTTCGTATAATCTCTTCTTCAATCCTAGGAGCAAAAATGGAGTGTCCTTTAGGAACCTTTGGATACTAAGATTTCCGACCTCTTACTTTCGTAGTTCTGAATCCCAGAATTGACTCTCACTATTTATTTGATTCAATTGATATCATAAATCAAATAAATGTCCGAATCAATTATTAATAAGTAAGGGTTACTTCATACCTATTGGTACCGGTTTGGACCGGTACCCAGAACCCAGATTTTGAGAAAAAAAAATTTACAGTTTTTTTTATAGAATTATGGATTCTAAAAATCAAGTATCGACAGGCCTAGTCGTTTGCCTCTGCTTCTTGCGGGGCAAGAATTTGTCGAGTTAGATCAGCAGAATAAGAAATTTCAAGTCTTTTGTTGATCAGGCGACACCCGGATTTGAACTGGGGATAAAGGATTTGCAGTCCCCCGCCTTACCACTTGGCCATGCCGCCAAATCTGATCCAAAAAAAAATGGATAATATTTTTATCCATCCATATTCTATTACTAATTTTTTTTTGATCTTGAATCCCATTGTACTTATCCCTTTTCAAAAATTAATCCCTATTTTTTATTGGATCCAGTTTAGATTATTCTCTTCGATTGATTGTATCTCAAAAGACACACTGCTTAAAAACTTCCCTTCTCCTTCTATTGAAAAGAGAAAAAATAGATTTCCGGTCACAGACCGAAAAATTCAGGGCAAATTGGAACCATTAACTATTTTTACTTTAGAATTAGTGAACGGTTCTTAAATTTGTATCTCAAATTGTGTTTCTTTAATGGTATAACAAAATCAAATTGATTTACGACTAATCAGTATCAATTATTTTCAATAATCAATCCTTTTCAATTTCAATTATAACAAAATATATGTGTATATGTAAACCCCAGAACAGAAATTGTTACACAGATACCGAATTGGGTCTTTCTCTTATGTACATATCCCTATAGAGAATTATCGTGCTTAAATTTTTCATTGAATATTTTGAATAGAAAATAGGAATTATGATATAGTGCGACCTGACTTCTGTTGCCACAAGTAAAATTACGATAAAAGATGCGATATGCGGATAGGTATATCGGCATGTACTTAATAAATACTACTCCTATTACTATTACGCAATTCAATCGTATTCTATCTATAAATTCTACTACCAAAAAGAATCCGCGAATTCTTTTTTGAACATTA